ATACATTGTAGTTAGTTACATTAGTCAATTGGGTGAAGGTGCGGAAAGAGAGGGATTCGAACCCTCGGTAAACAAAAGTCTACATAGCAGTTCCAATGCTACGCCTTGAACCGCTCGGCCATCTTTCCTACATAATGATTATGGCCAATAACCCGAGCGAATAGCGAATTATTCATATTAGATTATTCGATAGGTACGGACAATCAATTCTAACTATAAAATCAAAATAGAAAGCCTTTCATCACTTTTTTTTTAGACTATGTTTAATGAATACCTTTTACTTTTACCCCGTGGATCTATTAAAAATTCCTAAAGCAAGCATCTCAGGGATTTTTTTTGATTATATAGTGTATACCTGCTATGCACGAAAGAGAAAAAGGACAGTTATTCTATTTTCATTTTCATCATAGAACATTTCTTTCTTTTTCCTATTTGGATCCTATTAGAATTAAAATTTAATCAAAGCTTTTCGAATTTTCCAAATCTATCCTAATCCGTAGAATAAATTCTTTGATTCTTCAACTTCGACGAAATGGAAATAATTCCCTTAGATTTTATTCTTATATTATAACTATTCTTATACTACTGAATTTCAGTTGTCTGAAATCAAATTAGGTTCAAATATTGATTTTTTTTCTGTCAAAGCGACAAAAAAAAATTGAAGTAGAAAGTCATATCCTTTTTAATGGGTCTACTTTTATGTTATTTCGTACTGTACATTTCCTTTGTTTGTGAGATCATTTTCTCACGAGAGGTAATGAAAAGAGTTATAGAATGGATTCTTTTTACCTATGCCTAGATCGCGGATAAATGGAAATTTTATTGATAAGACCTTTTCAATCGTAGCCAATATCTTATTACGAATAATTCCGACAACTTCAGGAGAAAAAGAGGCATTTACTTATTACAGAGATGGTGCGATTTGATTATTATTTTGACTTTACCGCGCTCAGCCTTAGGAAAAAGACACATGATTCGGAATATAAAAAAAAACTATTGAAATAAAAAAAAATCGACGCTGGTTGAAGGTGAAGTTTATAAAATAAAAAAGCAATTCCTTCTGTCGTGTATCCCCGATTAATGCAACCTCGGATGCTTGAATTCTTGATTCTAGTATTGAGCGAAAGGTTAGACCTATAGATCATAGATCTGTATTGCGGTTCAATCCTACTCCACTAGTATCAATAGGCCGCATAGAGGAAGGAGCACTACGCCTAGGAATCAACAAAACAAAACCTTTGTTACAAAGCACTCCTTTTCCTTATCGGGATCGGGACAAAAAGAAATGGTTGGGACAACAAACATCCATCTCGTTCGTACTTTGGATACCCATATAACCATCGAAGACTGTTGAAGTGACTAATTCCTGGAAATTAAAAGGCGTTGAGAACAAAGAAATTGTTGGAGTTTACATTTTTATCTAGTACCAGCATGCTTGATGTTAAGAAAGGATCCTTTGCAAGAAGGTTGGCTAGAGATTTCTTGTAAAAACATTAGCCCCGCTCAGTTCATAATGACAATATTTCGACCTTCTTTTAATTCCATGGATTCTGGATTATTTTCATTATGCACATAAAATAAAGGAGGAGCCGTATGAGGTGAAAATCTCACGTACGGTTTTGGAACGGAGAATTTTTTGAATTGAATGACGACCGTAACGAATGTCGGCTCAATCCGAAGGCAATTATGCGGAAGCGTTACAGAATTATTATGAAGCTATGCGACTAGAAATTGATCCCTATGATCGAAGCTATATACTCTATAACATAGGCCTTATCCACACAAGTAACGGCGAACATACGAAAGCTTTAGAATATTATTTTCGGGCACTAGAGCGAAACCCGTTCTTACCACAAGCTTTTAATAATATGGCTGTGATCTGTCATTACGTGCGACTATCTCCACTATAGAAAGAAATAAAAGGAAAGGGCAAATACGACAATAAATACTAAAAAAGGTAGGATTTCTACATATTGCATCGTCCAAAAAACGATTTTTATAAGCTGTAGCAAAGAAAGAAACTTCGAAATATGAAGAAATATATATGCCTAAATAGTTTATTCTATGGATAAAAGATCTAATTGATAGCAGAAGCACCGTAAAGATCAATTTACAAGGTTTGGGCGATACAATAAGAACTGCTTATTTATGTCATGATATGAGATAAAAATTAGGAATCAACTTATGTAATAGAGCCGATCCCCTAAGGTATTGAGCAGCGGTGTAGCATCAGATCCCAAGGAGAGTAAGTCTTTTTTTTTTATGAGGAAGAAGTCTTTTTCAAGAATTCTATATAAATTTCTATATAATATGAAAGCGAGATAGTTACCTTTCAGAAAATTCTAATGAGAGTTTCGAAATTACTATGCTTTTTTTTCTGAAGGTAGGAGAAAAGATAAAACTGATTATTGATTGAATCAAAAGTCAAGTTTGAAACTCATGTAATTAACCTCTTTTGGTTTTGTTGGTTAACCCGAGAAAAATCAAATAGATCTATGAG